CTTTAGATGCCTTGTTTCACTCCGGTAGTATCATAGATCGGGTCGATGCAGAGGAAATGAATGCATTTCCATACTATTAAAACAAACCATTAAAAAAATGAAGAAATAGATAAAATGGAATCTGGATTCTGCCAAATCATTGATTCGACTGGATCTTACGGAGCCTGTTCATGCATGACATGATTCGGGGCTGATCATAGAAAGAATTCTATTCAAACGAACCAGCCTATCGTCTGTATATAGCTTATACGGTGGTTGGAACAAAGACACATTTGTTTGTGAATTTCAATGTGGCAGAAAGAGGAATATATCTGCACGGCCTAATAAATAGTTCAAGTCACACACTCCCATAATCCATTTTCCTTTAGGAGAATTTCCTTCAACTAGTCGTGTTATGTTAAATAACATAATACAATAATATTGCGGGGTTGAAGGAAAGAGAATGTCAAAAAACATGTCTTAGTCGTTTTAATTTGAATAAGACACATTTGTAGCAATGAAATACTATTGTTCCTTCCCGAAGTGATAAATGATTGATTATAAAGATCTATAATCTATCTTCTCTATAAGGGACCAGAAATACCCTGTTTACGTATCATAAGGAAATGCATTAACATAAATACAGCAGTAAGAAGAGGCAATACAAAAGTGTGTAAACTATAAAAACGAGTCAAAGTGGATTGTCCCACACTCGCACTTCCGCGCAATAACTCTACCAAAGGCGATCCTATTATAGGAATAGCTTCAGGCACGCCTGTTACAATTTTGACCGCCCAATAACCAATTTGGTCCCAAGGTAAGGAATAACCAGTTACACCAAAAGATGCGGTCAATACACCCAGAACTACACCTGTAACCCAAGTTAATTCTCGAGGTTTTTTAAACCCACCGGTGAGATACACACGAAATACGTGCAGTATCATCATTAGAACCATCATGCTTGCCGACCACCGATGAACTGATCGGATTAACCAACCAAAATTCGCCTCAGTCATTATGTATTGAACAGAAGCAAACGCCTCAGTAACAGTTGGACGATAATAAAAAGTCATAGCAAATCCCGTAGCTACTTGTACTAAAAAACAAGTAAGGGTAATTCCGCCTAGGCAATAAAATATGTTGACATGAGGAGGAACATATTTACTAGTTATATCATCTGCAATCGCCTGAATCTCGAGACGTTCTTCGAACCAATCATAGACTTTATTGAGATAGGTAACCCGGGGGTACTCCCCCTCTGAGAACCGTATATGAAAATTTTATCTCGTACAGCTCAAGCAAAAACACACAAATACTGCTCCCAACGCATATGTAATCAAAATATCTTACTCTTCCGATTTCATCTTCTCAGAAGTGAAGATACGAAGCATTCAAAATACGAAAGTTTTTCTTTGTGGTGATAATGCCAAAATTTCAAGTCGGCTCTACCCTTTTTTATTGTTACTACAGGCCTCTTGAATCTTCTCTTTCCCTATTTTGTCTTTGATTTTTTGTTGTGTGTAATCCGGCTTTGACTGTTGTTTTTTCTCATTGATAGGAATTTATCTTGTTAAGACCCTAGAAACTAATCGAAACCCTAGATTCATACTAGAACCACGATGATTCAATAAAAACCCCAAGCCCAAAGATTCCCTGAGTCAGAATTATCGGATCATCACTTAAATAGGTATAATGACTCAAAATACGAAAGAATTTACCTTTTAATCAAAGTCATTGAAAAATGTTTAGTTAGAATCCGGTCACAAGGTCTGAATCTTAAATATGAATCATAGTTCAATTCTGGATCTATTTCATAATATTTCGTGCTCCAAATACTCAGATGAGTATTCGACGAGGTAGAACCGTCTCTAGCAAGATAAGATGACAGACTCATTCTCTGTATTATCAATAGGATCCATTCTAACAAGTCACACACTCATATTCCGGAAATACAGAAAGAAAGAAATTCCGCGATTGAACTGCCAACGGGGTTATAAGTCATAAACCTGAGATTTCACTTTAGTATTGAAAAACTCGAACTTAGTAGTTCTTGTAGATTTAATTCATTGAAATTCCATCCAGTAAAACGGAAGAATTGTAAATCTCCAAAATAATAGATAGGAATACTGCAAATAAAGCCATTGCGATACCCATCAAAGGAGTCGTTCCCCAGCCAGGAGCTACTTTACCATATTCCGAATTCAACGGTTTCAATAAAGCCCCTACCGTAGTTTGTCTTGGACGAGATCTAGAACTACTCTCAACGGTTTGTGTAGCCATAAATCCGATTGTATTTATTGAGATCTGTTGACTTTGTATACCATTCCCCTGTAAATAAAGGATCTTATCAGAGATCCATTGCGGTCTTGAATTCATATAAGAATGGAAACAGCAACCCTAGTCGCCATCTTTATATCTGGTTTACTTGTAAGTTTTACCGGGTACGCCTTATATACCGCTTTTGGGCAACCCTCTCAACAACTAAGAGATCCGTTCGAGGAACACGGAGACTAGTTGAAGTAATGAGCCTCCCAATATTGAATGCTGGGAGGCTCATTACTTCAACGGAGATAATGAAAAATCATTTCTTCGTTGTAATTTTAGGCGGTTCTCGAAAAAAGATAGCGAAAAAAATGATCCCTAACGTCGAGACTAATAGAAATGTATAAACCAATGCTTCCATAGATTCGATTGTGGTTTACAATTATAACTTCCATACCTGTTTATGGGGGATTATTTCCCTGCTAAAGAAAGAGTCAACGAAAGGGTAATGATTCAATCAAGATTTCTCTGATCCCCAATGTCAAACCAAATAAAAAAAAAAAAAAGAGAGACTCAAACTACGAAAGAAATTTTGTATCAGACTGCTTGTCTTCTTGTAGTTGGATCTCCTAGTTTTTGGAATGTTCCAAATTCTACTTGAGAATCTAAATCTGGATCAATACCAGCAAAAACATCTCTGAACAAGGTTCTAGCCCCATGCCAAATATGTCCGAAGAAGAAGAGCAGCGCAAAAGAAGCATGTCCAAAAGTAAACCAACCCCTTGGACTACTACGAAAAACACCATCTGATTTCAAAGTAGCACGATCTAATTCAAAAATTTCACCCAATTGAGCACGTCTAGCATATTTTTTGACAGTAGCAGGATCGCTATAACTGACGCCATTGAGTTCGCCGCCGTAGAACTCAACAGTTACACCTACTTGTTCTACGCTATATTTCGATTCTGCTCTTCGAAAAGGAACATCGGCTCGAACAATTCCATCTCCGTCTATCAAAACGACCGGAAATGTTTCAAAAAAAGTAGGCATACGACGTACAAAGAGCTCGCGCCCTTCTTTATCTCTAAATATTGGGTGTCCTAACCACCCAACAGCTATTCCATCCCCATTGTCCATGGAACCTGCCCTGAATAAACCCCCCTTTGCCGGATTATTGCCAATGTAATCATAAAAGGCTAATTTCTCAGGAATTTTCGACCAAGCTTCTGATAAACTTTGATTTTCGGCCAGCCCGGCACTAATTCTTCTATATATTTCTTGCTGAAAGTATCCCTGATCCCATTGATAACGAGTGGGGCCAAATAATTCGATCGGAGTAGTTGCTGAACCATACCACATAGTTCCGGCGACTACAAAAGCTGCAAAAAAGACAGCAGCGATACTGCTGGAAAGTACGGTTTCAATATTACCCATACGTAATCCTTTGTATAGACGTTGGGGCGGGCGGACACTAAGATGAAATAGACCCGCCAATATGCCCAATGTCCCTGCTGCAATATGATGAGAGGCTATTCCCCCTGGAACAAAAGGATCAAAACCTTCTACGCCCCATGCGGGATTTACTGGCTGGACTTTTCCAGTTAGTCCATAAGGGTCAGACACCCATATTCCAGGACCATACAAGCCGGTTACATGAAATGCGCCAAAACCAAAACAAGCCACCCCGGAAAGAAATAAATGAATTCCAAAAATTTTAGGCAAATCTAATGAAGGTTTTCCTGTACGTTCATCAGAAAAAATTTCTAGATCCCAATACACCCAATGCCAAATAGCTGCCAAAAAGCACAAGCCAGAAAACACAATATGTGCCCCGGCCACACCCTCATAACTCCAAATACCGGGATCCGTTACTGTCCCCCCTGTAATACTCCAACCGCCCCAGGAATTTGTTATTCCTAAACGAGTCATGAAGGGTATAACGAACATACCCTGTCTCCACATTGGATCAAGAACGGGATCAGAGGGATCAAAAACCGCTAATTCATATAGAGCCATCGAACCAGCCCAACCGGCAACCAGAGCCGTATGCATTATATGGACAGAAATCAACCGACCAGGATCATTCAATACAACGGTATGAACACGATACCAAGGCAAACCCATGGAAATACCCCTTTATCAAATAAAAATAGATACTATGTAACTTTATTGCATTGGAAAATACTATGACTATCAACGGACCCCTGTTCTGTTCAGTGAATTATCTCGGAGCAAGGGTTAATATTTGTTCTATTCTATTGGTATTGGTAATAATAGAACAATTATGTTTGTAGGAACAAAGAGAAGCAGATCTATTCTATACCCGATAAGTATCAATACGCAATGGGGGTTGATACCTTTTTATATGATCAAATGTCGCCATATTTGTTCATCGTTGGAAGGCTCTAGTAGAATTAGACTTTAGTTATTCTATCGCCTTTTCTGACCTGTTCTAATGTATTCTAGACGAAATATATGATAAAGAATATCAACCTTTATCGTATATGTTGATGTTGATATTCTGAAGAGACTAACCCGATTATTACGTTTCCATATCAAAGTGAAATATAGTACTTCATTTTTTTCTTTCAGTTAATGCCTATTGGTGTTCCAAAAGTACCCTTTCGAATCCCGGGAGACGAAGATGCAACTTGGGTTGACGTATAGTGCGACTTGTCAGATATAGTGGGTCATATGGGCTTTCCCCGTTCTCTTCTCCGATCAAGAGATCCCCCCTTCGCCGAAGAAAGATTGAGTTACTCGTCTAAAATTCGGAGCGTGAAGTTCAACTAGATCCATTTGTAAGGGGATTTAGACTAATAGTATCAATTAGAATAATTTAGGGTTGGCTTGGTTAAACCAATAAAATGACATGAAGTATCCAGGCTCCGTTTAAACAAATCCCAATTGATAATATATCGATAATTAATGCTTGTATTGTATGAAACCTTATTCCTATTTTCAAATGAGAAAAGGAATAAAGCATTTGAACCGCAATTACTCGAATAGAATAGATGAATTCAATATGTTGAATATCCTATTTCTTTGGCAAAGGCATGAGCCGAATGAAAAAAGGAAATCTTAGCAAAACAAAAAGAAGCGGTATTAGAAACATTTGCCCTATATGTGCAAATCAAAATCGAGCAGATTTTTACCCGGAGTAGAGCATAAACCTAAAAGAATGAAAGAGAAGAGGCCCCTTCAAGAACAAGCAAATAACATCGTGGTTTGCAGTTAATCTCGATAAAACAATAAATCAACGAGCAGTTAGTTAGAAAAGTTTACTCTTACTATAACAAATACTATCTCTTTAAACTCTTTTTTTTTATGATTGTATTTGATTTGCATATTATTGCATATTCAATAAAAAATTTGACTTTCTATTATATGTATGTAATTTTACATTTTGTTTTTCTGTTTCTGATTCCTTTGTTCCATTTTGTTCTATATAGTTATCCATTTATAGTTGGTTCTAGTTAGCTATAGTAGACATAAGGAAACGAGGAAGAAAAACTCATATTTATTGAAAAATAGAAGACAAACCCCCTCATTATAAACTGTTATCCAAAAAGAAGAGGACAGTAATCTACACATTGATTTTTTCTTTTTCACATTTTTTTGAACCGTATGCATCAAAAGGTGCATGTACGGTTCCTAAGGGATAAAATTTTACCCTAATCAACCGACTTTATCGAGCAAGATTACTTTTTTTAACCCAAGAGATTACGACCGAGATCTCGAATTACCTTGTTGGTCTTATCGTATATCTCAGTATAGAGGATCAGACCCAGGATTTGTATTTGTTTATAAATTGTCCTGGCGGATGGGTATTACCCGGAATAGCTATTTTTGATGCTATGCAACTTGTGCTACCAGATGTATATACAATATGCATGGGAATAGCCGCTTCAATGGGATCTTTTATCCTGGTCGGAGGAGAAATTACCAAACGTTTTGCATTCCCTCACGCTTGGCTTTGGCGCCAATGAGTTTTTATTTGAGAAAAAAAGATTATGCCTTCACCATAAAAAATATCAATATATATTATGTTATGAGTAAAAATAGCATGGCACTTTGAATTCGATATGAAAAATTTTGTTCGTTTTTTTTTCAAAACATTAGATTATGTATCGAGAGAGGAGTATGAGATAAAGGGTATTCCCGATTTTTTATTTATCCGGAGTCCATTTCAGCGTCACAAACTTTTTTTATACCAAAAGACTCTTAATCCTAACCTAACAATATTTATGTTTGAAAGAGTACGAAAAAAACTTCCTTATTTAAAATAAAAAAGAAACTTTGGGATTGCTGAATTACAGACGAAATCAACGAAACGAATCTATAAAAATCTATAAAGCAACGGAGCCATCGTAGTATTTTGAACTCACGAAAAGAAGGGTGGTAATTGAACGATTTACTGATCTGGATCTGATCGATTCTATTTTTCTTCGATGGAAGAGAAAAGTAAATTTCATTGTCGAGCCGTATGCAATGCGCAAAAGATGCACGTACGGTTGTTCAAGTTTATTTTTATTCGCTATCTTTTGTCTTCGACGCATCAAGGCGAGATAGAAGAAACCCTTTTTGTTATATCATCAGGGTAATGATCCATCAACCTGCTAGTGCTTTTCATGAGGGATCAACGGGAGAGTGTATGATGGAAGCGGAAGAACTATTGACTCTGCGAGAAACCCTCACAAAGGTGTATGCACAACGAACAGGCCAACCTTTTTGGGTTCTAACCGAAGACCTGGAAAGGGATGTTTTTATGTCAGCAAGAGAAGCCCAAGCTCACGGAATTATTGATCTTGTAGCGAATGAAGGAGTAGAAATAGTAAAGAAAGACAAATGGAAAGAGTAGAAGTAGGCAAATTCACAAATTTATATTTGATCTTTTTACTTGACTAGGGAATATTCTCTATAACTAGAAAAAATTCATAATCATCAGGTTAGGATTGATCTAAACCAGTCCCTTATGTAAATGATTCAGCATGCCAACTATTAAACAGCTTATTAGAAACACAAGACAGCCAATCAGAAACGTCACAAAATCCCCCGCTCTTCGGGGATGTCCTCAGCGCCGAGGAACATGTACTAGGGTGTATGTGCGACTCGTTCAGATTATGGGCTGGGCCAACAAAAGAAATCCATTTTCCAGTATCAATGATCATTACCCGCGAATAGGATAAAATGGAAGAACTACGGTCACTATCGAAAAAAAGATCTATCATATCCATCTATTGCGTATTAAATTTATGGTTTCTCTTGGTGTAACCCCAACCAGCTCAATTTAAGATGAGAAGCAAGTTCCCATTGGTAGCAAGTGCTATACATTAAGCGGGAAGGTATTCTTAAAAAAAAGATTATGCTCCCATTTTTGCAAAACGGACTAACAGGGTCAGCTATCCAGCAAACCTTCCAAATGAAATACCGTTACTGTATAGGCGGATCTCGTTGTGAAAGACCTATTACTGGATAATTCATGGGTAGAGCCGAAGATTTTTAATTGTACAAGTTACCAATAACGTTGACTAAACGAAGTAAAGGGCTCCGGTGTATAGAGAGGACCTCACCGTTTAAGAAGTAACCATAGAAACGAAGGAATCCACTATTTCTTTATTTATCTAGATAGATTATCCAGATTGATTACGTTTTTCTTTGGGATAATGAGTATCAATCCAATTTCTTATTTCATTCGGCGTTGGGGCGAAATGCCGCAAAAAAATAAAAAATCGTGGTCGGGAAGGTTATAGTAGCAAAAGCCATTGGAATTCTTTTTATACATTGGAAAAATTCGTTTTGTTATTAACAGCGAGGACAGAAAAAATAACTCAAAGAGAAAGAAAATCAATTAGTTATTTAACAAAGTTTCATTTATTCAATGACCAGAGTTAGACGAGGGTATATAGCTCGGAGACGTAGAAAAAAAATGCGTTTATTTGTATCAAGCTTTCGCGGGGCGCATTCAAAAACTATTCGCATTATTACTCAACAGAAAATAAGAGCTTTGTTTTCGGCTCATCGAGATAGAGATAAGAAAAAGAGAGATTTTCGTCGGTTGTGGATTACGCGGATAAACGCAGCAATTCGCGAAACAGAAAGGGGCGTATACTATAGTTATAGTAAATTTATAAATGATCTGTACAAGAGACAGTTGATTCTTAATCGCAAAATACTTGCACAAATAGCTATATTAAATAAGAATTGTCTTTATAGTATTTCCAATGAGATCAAAGATTGGAAAAAAGCAAACGAAATGATTTAAACAAAGTCCCCCGGAGAAGGAACTCCGGGAAGGGAAGATAGAATCAAAATGAGTCCGATAAAATAAAATGTAAAATACAATTACAATAAAGTAGTCAAAATGAACAAAGACATTCAATAAAAAAAAGATTGCTTCTTCCTCGATTTTTCTTACGAGACAACAAAAAAATCCGTATTTTCGAATTTTTCGAGCAAAAAATCAATTGAAAAAAGAAAAATAAAGAGTAAACCTATTGTTTTTTTGTTCGAAAAGATCGAAAACCCGTAGTTCTAATGGCCGACTTGGCTTTTTCAAATTGTTTCTCATTATTCAGAAAGGGTAACAAAGATAGAATACGAGCTTGTTTTATAGCAATAGTAATTAATCGTTGTTGTTTCAGAGTCAATCTATTCACGCGCCTAGATAATATTTTTCCCTGTTCACTAATAAATCGACTAATTAAACTCATGTTTCTATAATCAATTCGGTCCCCCGATTGAAGCGGGGGCAAACGCCTACGAAAAGACCGCTTAGATTTAAGGAAAGATCGCTTGGATTTATCCATGGTTTGTTTAGTTTATTTATTCCTTATTATATAAAAAATATTCTGCCGAAAATCCTATTTCTAATTCATTTTTTTAGATCGGACCGAAATAGGATTTGGTTTTTTTCTTTTCTTTAATTTGAATTTGTATATGTTCTCTTTATTTATATATTGATTGATTTATATGATATGCGCTTATCGCTTAGATTATTAGAAATTCTATATAGCTTCTAGTTCGGAATCCTTTTTTTATATTCTTTTTTACTTTTTTATTTAAAGAAAATTGCTAATAGAATATTCTTTGATATATATTAGACTATCGTATAGAATAGAATATTATTATTATGTCTGTTTATTACATTTTGAACTCTCCCTTCAACCTTCAAAAGGCGATAAACAGACGTTCGGTTCGATCTATTTTTTTATCTCTCCATGAATTGTATGCTTGTAACAATAGGGACAGAATTTTCTCAATTCCAACCGACTAGGTGTGTTGTGTCGATTCTTTTGAGTAATATACCGGGAAATACCCCTTGATTCCTTATTAACATTCTTACAACTAATACATTCCAAAATAACGCTTACTCGTACATCTTTACCCTTGGCCATGAACCCCCCTTTTTTGTTCATTTTTTATTCAAGCAACTCTTTTATTTTCGACCTGAAGCGGAGAGAAAGAAAAAAATAGAAATTGCTAACTCAAAATACACTTTATTTAAAAGAGTTCGTTGCAGTAAATAGAGGAATAGGCAATAGTCACAAAAAAGAAATAGTAAAGAGAATTCTGTTGTTATAGTATAATAGACGTAATACGCGTATTTCGAAATCTATTTCTAATCACAGTAAAGTATTGCATTTCAATCTCGTGTATGAGACTTTTGCCCTATACCCATATTTTCATTTGCGTTCTCCCTCTATTCATTTTTGAATAGAAAATTGGAATTTTCCATTCGAGCTTGAGCACAAGCTTT